GTTAATGTAGCTTAACTCAAAGCGTGGCACTGAAGATGCCAAGATGAACCCTAGAAAGTTCCAATAACATAAAAGCCTGGTCCTGACTTTAACATCAGTTGTAACTCAGCTTACACATGCAAGTACCCGCAACCCCGTGAGAATGCCCTTTATTGCCGATAGGAAGAAAGGAGCAGGCATCAGGCGCACCCCCGTAGCCCAAAACGCCTTGCTTAGCCACACCCCCAAGGGAACTCAGCAGTGACAGACATTAAGCGATAAGCGAAAGCTTGACTTAGCCAGAGTTATAAAGGGCCGGTAAAACTCGTGCCAGCAACCGCGGTTATACGAGAGGCCCAAATTGATAAATCACGGCGTAAAGTGTGATTAGAGACATCTGTAAATAGAGCCAAACACCCCCTATACTGTCATACGCCATGGGGGTCAAGAAGACCAACAACGAAAGTGGCTCTATAAACCTTGAACTCACGACAGCTAAGACACAAACTGGGATTAGATACCCCACTATGCTCAGCCTTAAACCAAGGTGATAAACCTACGAAACCCACCCGCCAGGGAACTACGAGTCCCAGCTTAAAACCCAAAGGACTTGGCGGTGCCTCAAACCCACCTAGAGGAGCCTGTCCTATAACCGATAATCCCCGTTAAACCTCACCCCTCCTTGCCAATTCCGCTTATATACCGCCGTCGCCAGTTTACCTTTTGAAAGAAAAGCAGTAAGCAAAAGGGGCAGTGCCCAACACGTCAGGTCGAGGTGTAGCGAATGGAGGGGGAAGAGATGGGCTACATTTTCTGTCACCAGAACACCACGAAATATGCAATGAAAAATGCGAGACCGAAGGTGGATTTAGCAGTAAAAAGGAAAAAGAGAGTTCTTTTGAAACCGGCCCTGAGGCGCGTACACACCGCCCGTCACTCTCCTCGAAAAACGAAATGATGGTATATAAACAACTAAGTACAATAGAGAGGAGGCAAGTCGTAACATGGTAAGTGTACCGGAAGGTGCACTTGGATTAATTGGAACGTAGCTAAGAAGGAAAGCATCTCCCTTACACTGAGAAGACACTCGTGCAAATCGAATCGTTCTAAGCCAAGAAGCTAGCCTGATTATAATGATAACTAAAAAATATAAATAAGCACTACACACCCGGATATTAAAACATTTTACCACCCAAGTATAGGTGATAGAAAAGGAGCCCAGAGCAATAGAAAGAGTACCGTAAGGGAAGGCTGAAAAAGAAATGAAACAACCCAAATAAGCAAGAGAAAGCAGAGATTAAACCTCGTACCTTTTGCATCATGATCTAGCAAGAAAGCCCAAGCAAAGAGAGCTTAAGTTTGACCCCCCGAAACCAGGGGAGCTACTCCGAAGCAGCCCAAAGGGGCAAACCCGTCTCTGTGGCAAAAGAGTGGAAAGACTTCCGAGTAGAGGTGACAAGCCTACCGAACCTGGTAATAGCTGGTTGCTCAGAAAATGAATATAAGTTCAGCGCTATGACATTCTAAATTTAACCACAAATAGAATAAGCAAGCCATAGCAGTTAGTCAAAAGGGGTACAGCCCTTTTGAAAAAGGATACAACCTTACCAAGGAGGAAAAGGACTAATTAAGTCAAGGCACTTCTCCCAGTGGGCCTAAAAGCAGCCACCTGTAAAGATAGCGTTAAAGCTCAAGAAAAACTTAACCAATAATAAGAATAAACTAGGCCTAATCCCCTCCTTATACTGAGCCCCCCTATATTAATATAGAGAAGATAATGCTAGAATTAGTAATAAGAGGGACACACCCCTCTCCTTGCACAATCGTGAGTCAGATAGGATTAACCACTGAATAATAACGGACCTACAGGAAGGCATAGCAAAGACGAGACTAATAAACAAGAAAACCCTACAGCAACTACCGTCAACCCGACACAGGAGTGCGACCAGGAAAGACTAAAAGGGAGAGAAGGAACTCGGCAAAACTAAAACCCCGCCTGTTTACCAAAAACATCGCCTCTAGCTAACAATGAAGTATTAGAGGTCCCGCCTGCCCTGTGACAGCAGTGTTTAACGGCCGCGGTATTTTAACCGCGCGAAGGTAGCGTAATCACTTGTCTTTTAAATGGAGACCTGTATGAATGGCATAACGAGGGTTTAACTGTCTCCTCCCCCCAGTCAATGAAATTGATCTGCCCGTGCAGAAGCGGGCATGTAAACATAAGACGAGAAGACCCTATGGAGCTTCAGGCAAATGATCAAGCGCAAGAAGCCCTACTCCTAGTCAGTGTACGGGAAGGTAAAAGCCAATGATCAAAGTGCTTTCGGTTGGGGCGACCATGGAGGAAAGAAAAGCCTCCACGTGGAAGGGGAAAAACCTTAAACTAAGAAAAACAGCTCTAAGTAACAGAAATTCTGACCAAAAGTGACCCGAGCTTAGGCCCGATCAACGAACCGAGTTACCCTAGGGATAACAGCGCAATCCTCTCCCAGAGTCCATATCGACGAGGGGGTTTACGACCTCGATGTTGGATCAGGACATCCTATTGGTGCAGCCGCTATTAAGGGTTCGTTTGTTCAACGATTAATAGTCCTACGTGATCTGAGTTCAGACCGGAGTAATCCAGGTCGGTTTCTATCTATGAACTCTCTATCTCTAGTACGAAAGGACCGAGATAGAAGGGCCTACAAAGAAACAAGCCCTAACCCAACCCGCTGAAACCATATAAAGCGAATAATGGGGGAGACATGCCCGCCAAAGATAATGGCATGCTAAGGTGGCAGAGCCTGGTAATTGCAAAAGGCCTAAGCCCTTTCTATCGGAGGTTCAAATCCTCTCCTTAAGCTATGAACTCACTTATAACCCACATTGTTAATCCTCTAGCGTATATTGTTCCTGTACTACTAGCCGTAGCTTTTTTGACCCTCCTGGAGCGAAAGGTGCTAGGCTATATACAGCTGCGAAAGGGGCCAAATGTAGTCGGCCCATATGGNTTACTTCAGCCCATTGCTGATGGAGTAAAGCTCTTTATTAAAGAACCTGTCCGACCATCCACCTCGTCCCCCTTCCTGTTTTTGATAACTCCTACTCTTGCCCTTACATTAGCACTTATTATATGAGCCCCAATCCCGATACCTTACCCAGTCGTCGATCTTAACTTGGGGATCCTTTTTGTACTAGCCCTTTCAAGCCTTGCCGTGTACTCTATTTTGGGGTCAGGATGAGCTTCCAACTCAAAATATGCCCTCATTGGGGCGCTACGCGCAGTAGCACAAACCATCTCATATGAAGTTAGTCTNGGATTAATTTTGTTATCTGCAATTATCTTAGTAGGCGGATTTAATCTAACCATATTTAATAAAGCCCAAGAGGCAGTATGACTATTAGCACCAGGATGACCCCTCGCTGCTATATGATATGTCTCCACGCTAGCGGAGACTAATCGAGCTCCTTTTGACCTAACAGAGGGGGAGTCAGAGCTAGTTTCCGGGTTTAATGTTGAGTACGCAGGAGGGCCTTTTGCCCTCTTCTTTCTAGCCGAATATTCAAACATTCTTCTAATAAATACTCTTTCCGCAGTTCTATTTCTAGGGGCCATACATAACCCCCTTATCCCTGAACTAACAACTGTTAATCTAANAATTAAAGCTGCGCTCCTTTCAGTATTATTTTTATGGGTTCGAGCCTCCTACCCTCGATTTCGATACGATCAACTCATGCACCTCGTATGAAAAAACTTTTTACCACTAGCATTGGCCCTTCTGGTATGAAACATAGCACTACCCATTGCAATAGCAGGCCTACCTCCCCAATTTTAGAGGAAATGTGCCTGAAAGTAAAGGGTCACTTTGATAGAGTGAATTATGGAGATTAGAACCCTCCCATTTCCTTAGGAAGAAGGGATTCGAACCCGTGCTTAGGAGATCAAAACTCCTAGTGCTCCCATTACACCACCTCCTAGTAAGGTCAGCTAAATAAGCTTTCGGGCCCATACCCCGAACATGTTGGTTAATATCCTTCCTTTACTAATGAATCCATGAGTATTATTTATTTTCATATCAAGCTTAGGCCTAGGCACCACTATTACCTTTGCCAGTTCCCACTGACTATTAGCATGGATAGGGTTGGAAGTTAACACACTCGCTATTATTCCCCTGATGGCTCAACGGCACCACCCCCGGGCCATTGAAGCTACAACAAAGTACTTCCTCACCCAAGCAGCTGCAGCAGCACTAGTATTATTTGCCACCACTTCTAACGCTTGACTTATTGGGGAGTGACACATCCAACAACTGTCCCATCCATTAGCAGCCACGGTAACTATAGTGTCCTTAGGGATAAAAATTGGGCTAGCCCCAACCCACCTTTGGCTACCAGAAGTTCTTCAGGGCCTCGACCTCAATACAGGACTTATTCTCTCTACATGACAAAAACTTGCCCCTATAACCCTCATTTATCAGCTAGCCCCGAACGTTGATAGCACATTTCTGGTTGTGATTGGAATTACATCTGCTCTAGTAGGAGGCTGAGGTGGGCTCAACCAAACGCAGCTGCGGAAGATCTTAGCATATTCCTCAATTGCCCATATAGGGTGAATAATTGTAGTACTAAAATATTTTCCGGAACTAATATTACTAAATCTGGCTGCTTACATTATTATAACATCTACCACATTCATAACCCTGAAAACCATCTCGGCCACAAGCATCAGTACGCTCTCCATTGCCTGGACCAAAACCCCAACCATAGTTACGGTTACAATACTAACAGTACTCTCACTTGGTGGGCTTCCTCCACTTACAGGATTTATGCCAAAATGGATAATCCTGCAAGAGCTGACTAAGCAAGACCTTTCCACGACTGCCACCATCATAGCCCTCGCCGCACTGCTAAGTCTGTTTTTTTATCTCCGGATTTGTTATAATATAGTGCTTACGTCTGGCCCTAATATTGACTTTAATAAGACCGCATGACGCCTAAAGACAGTAACGGCCAACCCTCTCTGCCTAATAGCAACTATGTCCCTAGTTATGTTACCTCTCACCCCCGCAGCCATAGCAATACTGATGTAGAAACTTAGGATAAACAGACCAAAGGCCTTCAAAGCCTTAAGTGGAAGTGAGAATCTTCCAGTCTCTGGTAAGACCTGCGGGACATTAACCCACATTAGTTGAATGCAAATCAAACGCTTTAATTAAGCTAAGGCCTTTGTAGATGGGAGGGCCTCGACCCCTCAAGATCCTAGTTAACAGCTAAGCGCCCAAACCAGCAGGCATCCATCTACTTCCCCGTGGCCGGGTAAAGGGGAAGTTTTGGCAGGAGTTACTCTGCGCCACCAGGTTTGCAATCTGGCATGCTTCTACACTACAAAACTTGATAAGAAAAGGAATTAAACCTCTGTACATGGAACTACAACCCACCGCCTCAACACTCGGCCATCTTACCTGTGGCAATCACCCGTTGATTCTTTTCTACAAACCATAAAGATATCGGCACCCTTTATTTAGTCTTTGGTGCTTGAGCCGGCATGGTTGGCACTGCATTGAGCCTTCTTATCCGGGCGGAGCTAAGCCAACCCGGGGCCCTTCTAGGTGACGACCAAATTTACAATGTTATCGTAACAGCCCACGCTTTTGTAATAATCTTTTTTATAGTGATACCAATTATAATTGGAGGTTTTGGAAACTGGCTTATTCCATTAATAATTGGGGCCCCAGACATGGCTTTTCCGCGCATAAATAACATAAGCTTCTGACTACTCCCCCCCTCATTTCTTTTACTTCTAGCCTCATCCGGCATTGAAGCGGGGGCAGGGACCGGCTGAACGGTTTACCCGCCCCTTGCAGGAAACCTGGCTCATGCCGGAGCATCTGTTGATCTAACGATCTTTTCCCTCCACCTTGCGGGTGTGTCATCAATCCTAGGTGCAATCAACTTTATTACAACTATTGTTAACATAAAACCCCCAGCCATTACTCAATACCAAACACCCTTATTTGTTTGAGCAGTGTTAGTCACAGCAGTGCTCCTCTTACTCTCTCTCCCAGTTCTAGCAGCTGGTATTACAATGCTTCTAACCGATCGAAACCTAAACACTACGTTCTTTGACCCTGCCGGAGGAGGTGACCCAATCCTATATCAACACCTATTCTGATTCTTTGGCCACCCAGAAGTCTACATTTTAATCCTACCCGGGTTCGGAATGATTTCTCATATTGTTGCCTACTATGCTGGTAAACCTCAACCTTTTGGTTATATAGGGATGGTTTGAGCAATAATGGCAATTGGTCTGCTAGGCTTTATTGTGTGAGCCCACCATATATTTACAGTAGGAATAGATGTAGATACTCGAGCATATTTTACTTCAGCAACAATAATTATTGCGATCCCCACTGGAGTAAAAGTTTTTAGCTGACTTGCTACCCTTCATGGAGGCCAAATCAAATGAGAAACCCCATTACTCTGAGCCCTCGGCTTCATTTTTCTATTTACAGTTGGAGGCCTAACCGGAATCGTTCTAGCCAATTCATCTATTGATATTGTACTTCATGACACATATTATGTAGTAGCACACTTCCACTATGTTCTTTCTATGGGAGCTGTTTTTGCGAATATAGGAGGCTTCGTACATTGATTCCCCTTATTTACAGGCTACACTTTACATGACACTTGAACCAAAATCCATTTTGGGGTTATATTTATTGGGGTAAACCTTACCTTCTTCCCTCAACATTTCTTAGGTCTAGCAGGCATACCACGACGATACTCAGATTACCCCGATGCCTATACCCTATGAAACACCATCTCATCTATTGGCTCCTTGGTCTCTCTAACAGCTGTCATCTTATTCCTGTTTATTTTATGGGAGGCCTTTGCCTCAAAACGCGAAGTAAAATGGGTAGAACTAACCCCAACAAACGTCGAGTGACTTCATGGCTGCCCCCCTCCATATCATACATTTGAAGAACCAGGATACGTTCGTGTACATCCAGCCTGGGACTACAAATTTTGGGACACTAATCCTCTATATGGAAAAGTAGTTAAATACTCAAGAAAGGAAGGAATCGAACCCCCATAGGACGGTTTCAAGCCGACCACATCACCACTCTGTCACTCTCTTTTTATGAGATACTAGTAATAACCATTACACCACCTTGTCAAGATGGTATTGCGGGTTAGAGCCCCGCGTATCTCAATGGCACACCCCGCTCAACTAGGTTTCCAAGACGCAGCTTCCCCAGTAATGGAGGAACTCCTCCATTTCCATGATCATGCACTAATAATCGTTTTTTTAATTAGTACCCTCGTTCTTTATATTATTGTGGCCATAGTAACAACTGCATTAACAGACACCTATATTTTGGATTCTCAAGAGATTGAAATTGTTTGAACTGTCCTCCCAGCAGTAATTCTAATCCTAATCGCACTTCCATCACTCCGAATTCTTTATCTTATAGACGAGATCAATGACCCACACCTAACAATCAAAGCAATTGGACATCAATGGTACTGAAGCTATGAGTATACAGATTATGAAGACCTAGGTTTTGATTCTTACATAATTCCTACCCAAGATTTAGCCCCCGGACAATTTCGCCTATTAGAGACTGATCATCGTATAGTAGTCCCAATAGAGTCTCCAGTACGAGTGCTTGTAACAGCAGAAGATGTGCTTCACTCATGAGCTGTTCCTGCCCTCGGGGTTAAAATGGACGCAGTCCCAGGACGACTCAACCAAACAGCATTTATTGCCGCCCGTCCAGGAGTCTATTATGGACAGTGCTCTGAGATCTGTGGTGCAAACCACAGTTTTATACCTATCGTGGTTGAAGCAGTTCCTCTACATCACTTTGAAACATGATCATCTACTATACTCGAAGACGCCTCGTTGAGAAGCTAAACAGGACATAGCGTTAGCCTTTTAAGCTAAAGATTGGTGATTCCGACCACCCCCAATGACATGCCCCAACTAAACCCAGCCCCTTGATTTATGATTCTAGTCTTTTCCTGACTAATATTTTTGCTAATTGCACCCACAAAAGTAATATCACATTCTTTTAATAATGAACCAACCCCCCAAGCTACGGAAACTACAAAAACTAACCCCTGAAACTGACCATGGCATTAAACTTCTTCGACCAATTTATAAGCCCCACGCTGATAGGAATTCCTCTAATAGGGCTTGCTATTATTCTACCCTGAACCCTTTATCCCACCTGCGCTCGCCGCTGGCTTAACAACCGTCTGCTCACCCTACAAGGATGGTTTATTGGTCTGTTCACACAGCAAATTTTCACCCCCCTTAACCCAGCAGGACATAAATGAGCTACTCTGTTTACATCTTTAATACTTTTCCTTATTAGTATGAACCTTTTAGGGCTACTCCCTTACACCTTCACACCCACCACCCAACTGTCTTTAAATATAGGTTTTGCAGTACCTCTGTGACTCGCAACAGTAATTATTGGGATACGAAATCAACCAACAGTAGCCCTAGGACATTTATTACCCGAGGGGACCCCTGTTCCCCTTATTCCCGTGCTCATTATTATTGAGACTATTAGCTTATTCATTCGACCGCTTGCCCTAGGTGTACGACTTACAGCAAACCTGACAGCAGGCCACCTATTAATTCAACTAATTGCCACTGCCGTTTTCGTACTTCTCCCAATTATACCTACTGTGGCTGTTGTAACATCCCTAGTTCTATTCCTACTTACTCTTCTTGAAGTGGCTGTTGCCATAATTCAAGCCTATGTCTTCGTACTATTACTAAGCCTCTACCTACAAGAAAACGTATAATGGCACACCAAGCACACGCATATCACATAGTAGACCCAAGCCCATGACCATTAACAGGGGCAGTAGCTGCCCTACTAGTCACTTCTGGAACTGCGATATGGTTCCATTTCCAAACTATGACCCTTGCTACATTAGGGATGGTACTCATGCTACTTACAATATACCAATGATGACGGGACATTGTTCGGGAAGGGACTTTTCAAGGACATCACACACCCCCCGTACAAAAAGGCCTCCGATATGGTATAATTCTATTTATTACCTCAGAAGTTTTCTTCTTCTTGGGCTTCTTTTGAGCATTTTACCACTCCAGCCTAGCCCCTACACCAGAACTAGGGGCCTGCTGACCCCCTACAGGAATCATTACTTTAGACCCCTTCGAAGTACCATTACTCAACACTGCAGTACTTCTAGCCTCCGGGGTTACAGTTACATGGGCCCATCATAGCATCATAGAAGGCGAGCGAAAACAAGCAATTCAATCTCTTGCTCTTACGATTCTATTAGGCTTTTATTTTACCCTTCTTCAAGCTATAGAATATTATGAAGCTCCTTTCACTATTGCCGATGGTGTTTATGGATCAACATTCTTTGTAGCCACCGGGTTCCACGGGCTCCATGTAATTATTGGCTCAACATTTTTGGCGGTTTGCTTACTTCGACAAGTAAAATATCATTTCACTTCAGAGCACCACTTTGGGTTTGAGGCCGCAGCATGATATTGACACTTCGTTGATGTTGTATGGCTATTCCTATATATCTCAATTTACTGATGAGGCTCATAATCTTTCTAGTATCAATCAAATACAAGTGACTTCCAATTATTTAATCCTGGTTAAAGCCCGGGGAAAGATAATGAACCCAATTGTTTCAATCTTAATAATCACCACAACTCTCTCATGCGTCCTAATCTTCGTGTCATTCTGACTTCCCCAAATAAATCCAGACTCCGAGAAACTCTCCCCATACGAATGTGGCTTTGATCCACTAGGGTCTGCCCGACTCCCCTTCTCTATACGGTTCTTTCTAGTGGCAATCCTCTTTCTGCTATTTGATCTAGAAATTGCCCTTCTACTCCCCCTTCCATGGGGAAACCAACTAATTGATGCCACGCAAACCCTATTTTGGGCCACTTCAATTATTATTTTACTAACCATCGGACTCGCCTACGAATGAACTCAAGGAGGACTAGAATGAGCTGAATAGATGGTTAGTCTAAAGAAAGACCGCTGATTTCGGCTCAGCAAAACGCGGTTCAAATCCGTGATCATCTTATGACTCCTACTCACTTCACATTTACCCTGGCGTTCGCCCTCGGACTATCTGGTCTCGCCTTCCACCGAAAACACCTCCTCTCAGCCCTACTTTGTTTAGAAGCCATAATGCTCTCCCTCTATGTGGCACTTGCCGTATGATCAATTCAAATAAGCTCAAGCATTTTTTCATCTGCTCCTATAATACTTTTAGCGTTCTCCGCCTGCGAAGCTAGCGCAGGGTTAGCCCTTCTAGTAGCTACCTCCCGAACTCACGGTACAGATCACCTAAAGGCCCTAAACCTTCTACAATGCTAAAAATTCTAGTTCCAACAATTATAATGATCCCCACAACATGACTGGTAAATAAAGAACGGCTCTGAATCACATCTTCATCTCAAGGCCTAATAATTGCTCTTGTTAGCCTAATATGGCTAAAGTGAGAAGCGGAAACAGGGTGATCTTCATCAAACCCTTATCTTGCAACCGATCCCTTATCTGCACCTCTTCTTATCTTATCTTGCTGACTCCTACCTCTTATAATTATTGCAAGTCAAAACCACATATCCCATGAACCCATTAACCGACAACGGACTTTCATCATAATATTAACACTCCTCCAAATCTTTTTAGTCTTAGCTTTTGGGGCTACAGAAATTATGATATTCTACGTTATATTCGAAGCCACATTAATCCCGACTCTTATCATTATTACCCGATGAGGTAATCAAGCAGAACGTTTAAATGCGGGGACATACTTCTTATTTTATACTCTAGCAGGCTCACTTCCGTTACTAGTTGCTCTTCTTATTTTCCAAAAAAACCTAGGCAGCTTATCAATATTGATTATTCAAAACACAGATATATATGACACCTCATGAAGCACTAAAATCTGGTGGGTTGGCTGTCTTCTAGCCTTTCTTGTTAAAATACCCTTGTATGGAGTCCATCTCTGGCTCCCTAAAGCACACGTGGAAGCCCCAATCGCGGGATCAATAGTTCTTGCTGCAGTACTACTTAAGCTAGGGGGATACGGAATAATACGAATTATAATGATTCTTACTCCCCTCTCCAAGGAGTTAGCCTACCCCTTTATTATCCTAGCTCTTTGAGGTATCATCATAACTGGCTCAATTTGCCTACGACAAACGGACCTAAAGTCAATAATCGCCTACTCTTCGGTAAGTCACATGGGCCTCGTAGCTGCGGGCATCCTAATTCAAACACCATGAGGTTTTACTGGAGCAATTGTCTTAATGATCGCCCATGGCCTTGTCTCCTCAGCACTATTTTGTATGGCTAATACTAACTATGAACGGACACATAGCCGGACCCTTCTCCTGGTTCGGGGTCTCCAAACAATTCTCCCTTTAATAGCCACCTGATGATTTATTACCTCACTAGCAAACTTGGCCCTTCCTCCACTACCGAATTTAATAGGGGAATTAATAATCATTACCTCCGTATTTAATTGATCATATTTCACCATTGTATTAACAGGCCTAGGGACTTTAATTACCGCGGGCTATTCGCTATATATATTTCTAATCACGCAACGAGGACCCATGCCCAACCATGTTATGGGCCTAGAGCCTTCCTACACTCGAGAACACCTTCTAATTATCCTACATTTAATACCCCTCCTTCTTCTAATAGTAAAGCCTGAAGTCATGTGAGGCTGATGCATGTGTAAACATAGTTTAAATAAAATCCTAGATTGTGATTCTAGAAATAGAAGATAAAACCTTCTTGTTCACCAAGGGAGACAGTGATCTTGGGAGAGTGCTAATTTTTCCGAGCCATGGTTAGAGTCTATGGGTCCCTTGGCCACTAAAGGATAATAGTTGATCCGTTGGTCTTAGGAACCAAAAACTCTTGGTGCAACTCCAAGTAGCGGCTATGCATAACACAACCCTATTATTTAATACAACCTTCCTTCTTGTGTTGCTGATCTTGATCTACCCAATTGCTACAACACTAAACCTGTCCCCCCTTAATAAATCATGAACTGCTCTGCAAGTAAAAACAGCAGTCCAACTGGCCTTCTTTATTAGCCTAGTACCCTTGATTCTTTTCCTAGACCAAGGCATGGAAGCGACCACAACAAACTGGGTCTGAATTAATACAATAACATTTGACATCAACACAAGCTTCAAGTTTGACCAATACTCCATCATCTTTACCCCAATTGCCCTATATGTGACATGGTCTATCCTAGAATTTGCTTCTTGATACATAACGACGGACCCCCACATAAACCGGTTTTTTAAATACCTTCTAGTGTTCTTGATTGCTATAATTATCTTAGTCACAGCCAACAACATATTTCAGCTATTCATTGGCTGAGAAGGTGTTGGGATTATATCTTTTCTACTAATCGGATGATGACATGGACGGGCAGACGCAAACACTGCGGCCTTGCAAGCAATTTTATATAATCGGGTGGGAGATATTGGACTAGTTTTGAGTATAGCATGACTAGCCGTAAATACAAACAGCTGAGAAATACAACAAATCTTTATTTCAACCCAAAACATAAATCTGACCCTTCCGTTAATGGGCCTTGTCCTAGCTGCCACCGGAAAGTCTGCTCAATTCGGACTCCACCCATGGTTGCCTGCTGCGATGGAAGGCCCAACACCAGTATCTGCCCTACTGCACTCTAGCACAATGGTCGTCGCGGGAATTTTCCTATTGATTCGGCTGCACCCCATTATACAGAACAATGAGACGGCGCTTACGACTTGCCTTTGCCTCGGGGCACTAACAACCCTTTTTACAGCAATTTGCGCTTTAACTCAAAACGATATCAAAAAAATTGTAGCCTTCTCAACATCCAGCCAGCTAGGATTAATAATGGTGACAATTGGACTAAATCAACCTCAGCTAGCCTTCCTCCATATCTGTACCCACGCCTTCTTTAAAGCAATACTTTTCTTGTGTTCGGGCTCAGTAATTCACAGCCTAAACGACGAGCAAGATATTCGAAAAATGGGAGGCCTTCACAATACAATACCCTTTACATCCTCCTGCATGACAATCGGAAGCCTAGCCCTGACAGGAACCCCCTTTTTAGCGGGTTTCTTCTCAAAGGATGCAATCATCGAAGCCCTAAACACATCCCTATTGAACGCCTGAGCCCTAACTCTAACCCTGTTAGCAACCTCACTTACCGCGGTATATAGCTTCCGGATTATTTTCTTTGTATCCATGGGACAACCCCGGTTCCTACCTTTGCCCTCCATTAATGAAAATGACTCAACATTGTTAAACCCTATTAAACGGCTCGCCTGAGGAAGTATTATCGCAGGACTTATTATTACCTCAAACTTTGCACCTACCAAAACTCAAATCATGACTATACCCCCTCTTCTAAAGCTTGCAGCGCTTATTGTTACTATTATAGGCTTTATTACCGCTATTGAACTAGCCAGCCTGACAAGTAAGCAACTGAAAGTAATCCCTAAAATTAAAACCCATTACTTCTCAAATATACTTGGTTATTATTCATCAATTATTCACCGAGTTATACCGAAGGCCATGCTGGCCCTCGGACAAACTGCTGCCACCCAGCTAGTCGACCAAGTTTGACTTGAAAAGGTTGGACCGAAGGGAGTAGCAGCAGCTCAAGTTCCAGTAATTAAAGCCATCAACGACCCTCAGCAAGGAATTATTAAAACCTATCTTGGTGTATTCTTTCTGACCAGCGCGACTGCTGTCCTAACAACTCTTTTAACCTAAATTGCCCGTAAGGACCCTCGCTCCCGCCCTCGGGACAATTCTAGGACTACAAAGAGAGTTAATAACAGCGCCCAGCCGCAAATCATTAACATCTCACCCCCCAGGTAGTATATGTAAGAAACCCCTCCAAAATCCCCACGTAATGCCGAAAAGCCCTCAAACTCATCCATTACATAAGGATGATCTATATTTTTAATAAATAAAAGAAGCCCTATAAAGCACAACGAGCTGTAACCGACCACGTACCCCAAAACTGACCAATCTCCTCAAGACTCGGGATAAGGCTCCGCGGCTAAGGCAGCAGAATAGGCAAATACTACTAATATGCCTCCTAAGTAAATTAACAATAACACTAGCGAAACAAATGAACCACCATGTCCTACTAAAACACCACATCCCCCTCCCGCCCCTAATACCAATCCCAAGGCAGCAAAATAAGGGGCGGGATTAGAAGCAACCCCCAATACCCCTAAAACTAATAACACCATGCATAAGAAAATAAAATATTCCATAGTTTCCACCCGGATTCTAACCAGGACTAGTGGCATGAAAAACCACTGTTGTAATTCAACTATAAAAACCTTTAATGGCAAGCCTACGAAAAACCCACCCAATTTTAAAGATTGCTAACGACGCTCTAGTCGACCTCCCCACCCCCTCCAACATTTCAGCCATATGAAACTTCGGCTCTTTGCTGGGTCTCTGCCTGATTACTCAAATCCTGACAGGACTATTCCTCGCAATACACTACACTTCTGATATTTCCACAGCTTTTTCTTCTGTAGCACATATCTGCCGTGACGTAAACTATGGGTGGCTAATTCGAAACTTGCATGCTAACGGTGCATCCTTCTTCTTCATCTGCCTCTATATGCATATTGCCCGAGGTCTATACTACGGATCCTACCTCTATAAAGAGACATGAAACATTGGAGTTGTACTCTTCCTGCTTGTGATAATAACCGCCTTTGTTGGATATGTGCTTCCATGAGGACAAATATCCTTCTGGGGAGCAACAGTAATCACCAACTTGTTATCAGCAGTCCCCTACGTGGGGAATACCTTAGTCCAATGAATCTGGGGCGGCTTTTCAGTAGACAACGCCACCCTCACCCGCTTCTTTGCATTTCACTTCCTTCTTCCCTTCGTAGTCTTGGCTGCAACTATGCTTCACCTTCTATTCTTACACGAAACAGGGTCTAATAACCCTGCAGGGTTGAACTCCGATGCAGACAAAATCCCATTTCACCCATACTTCTCTTACAAAGACCTTCTAGGGTTTATTATTATACTTACCGCCCTTACTTCGCTAGCCTTGTTTTATCCAAACGTGCTAGGAGACCCTGACAATTTCACCCCTGCTAACCCTATGGTCACTCCTCCTCACATTAAACCAGAATGATATTTCCTCTTTGCCTACGCTATTCTTCGCTCCATTCCCAATAAGTTAGGCGGAGTCCTCGCCCTGCTATTCTCAATCCTAATCCTCATGCTAGTGCCCCTTCTCCACACCTCAAAGCAACGAGCTCTGACATTCCGACCGGCTTCTCAAGTACTCTTCTGATTACTGGTAGCTGATATGTTTGTCTTAACCTGAATTGGGGGGATGCCTGTAGAACACCCATTTGTCATCATCGGGCAAACTGCATCTGTATTATACTTTACACTGTTCTTAGTACTTAACCCACTGATTGCCTGAATAGAAAACAAAATGCTCGACTGGTAACATGCCCTAGTAGCTTAATTTTAAAGCACCGGCCTTGTAAACCGGAGAATGGGGATTAAAATTCCCCCTGGCGCAATCAGAGAGGAGAGATTTTAACTCTCATCCTTAGCTCCCAAAGCTAAGATCATAAATTAAACTACCCTCTGAAGACATTAAATTATGTCTAACAAGCATTATCAATATGTAACACAGATGTTCTGGCAAACATAGTTGTCACTTAATTGTGACAATTGTAACCAAGACTTCACATGTCCTCGCAAGGTTACATATTACCCTTTATCGTACATAATGAGGTAGGGACATACCCATCCTTTTTCAAACGCCCATCAACCAGAGCATTCGAACGCAGATTAAGTATATTTACCAAACACAAAGATAACATTTATAACAGGACATGAACTCCTCTCGACAAGAAGAAATTGTAATATCAGCGGAAATATCGCACCCAAAATTTTCCTTGCATACCAAGCAAAAATTGGATACGCTAATTAATATCCAGTAAGAACCGACCAACCAGCACAATTCGGGTGCACCCGTTTAATGATAGAATCAAGGACACCTATTGTGGGGGTAGCACTTAGTGCTCTATTCCTGGCATCTGGCTCCTATTTCAGGTCCCCAGGGTGAGAGATCCTCATAGTGCGCATCGTAACGACATAGGTTATTGGTGTGGTTCATTCGACTCGTTACCCACCAAGCCGGGCGTTCACTTATAGGCATGGGGTTTTTTTGTCTGGGGGCTTTTTCCTCAGCATTTCCAGTGATATTTGAATTAAGAATCCGGGGCGTTCATTAATCTTTCACTAAAACAGCGCCCGCATGGTGGAAAGACATTACTGAAGCATTGCACTGGTGTATCTCACGTGCATAAGGATAGTATCATAAGAACAGACAATACTAAGTTTCCCCCCGGAGAATTTTCGTCAAACCCCCCTACCCCCCTAAGTACTAGAGACTTCATCGTATCTTGCCAAACCCCTAAAACAAGAAAAGCCGTACCAGGTAATTTCTCCCGCTAAAATTTTATATATATATATTGTTTAAAAATAAAAAAACAATGTATAT